TATTTGAAGTTTGGATCGAAGGATTCCTTTATCAACACAAGGTAGTGAACTCCATTTGTTAGAACAGCTTCCATCGAGTCTCTGCACCTATCCCTTTTTTCTCGCTTTCTAAACTCTGGTTTGTTCGCGTAAACCAGGATTTGGCTCAGGATTGCCCATTGTTAATTCCAGGGTTTCTCTGAATTTGAAAGTTATCACTTAGTAGGTTTCCATACCAAGGCTCAATCCAATTAAGTCCGTAGCGTCTACCGATTCCGCCATATCCCCCTTTTTGCTTTGAGATTAGGATCTCATTATTATGTCTTTCCACTTTTTCTTATGCCGAAACTTTGGAATTCATTACATTATAGATACTTTTTTTATTTCTTTGGTATCTTCTTTCATTTTTTTTAGCCCAATCCATTTTGATTTAGTCTAATCAACAAAGATTCTATCATTTTTGTATTTGCAATTCAATATGGTTATATATTACATAACATATATATGTTATTACTTTTCTCATCTTTGTCTTAAATTTTAAAAAATAGTCGAACGGTCAATTCTCTTTTTTTTTTTTTTTACTTCCATGAAAAGAAATTTATTATTTTTTTTGAAACTTAGAATTCTACAATGTGCAGCGGAAAAAGATTATAAGTCTACTTCGTAGATTTTATATTCTAATAATTCTAAAAAATTATATTCGAAATGAATATTCAAATATTAATTTGAATAATTCTATATTATTAGAAATAAAAAATAAAAATAAAAGTATAAAATAATAATAATAGCGTGAGGTTAGAACAAAAAAACAATAATTTCAAATCAGATATCATTTAACTAAAGAAAAAAAAAAGATTTATGATCTAATTAAGAGTTTCTTATTTATAAACTAATGAAATCAAAATTATAAAGTCGATATATTGCTATATTCTATTAATTAAGGTTATGTTTTATTTATTTAATGATAGTCACTATTTATTTGAGCTATATTTTGTTATAGAATATATAGAATATGATTAATTAATTCTAAATAGATAAGGAAAAAAATGAATAGAATAGTTAATTGATACGATGTAATAGTTTAGTGAATTTGTATGCACGTGCTATTTTATTTGAGCCCGCTTAGCTCAGAGGTTAGAGCATCGCATTTGTAATGCGATGGTCATCGGTTCGATTCCGATAGCCGGCTTTTCCATATTTTTTCGTTTTTTACATGATTTTTAATGTACTTTCAAAATAAAAGAAGATTGAAAAGACTTATTTCACCTTTTCCCAGAGTTACCACTCCATTTATATTATGTCATATAAACTTCCATATAGGAATATATATTGGGTAAAAGGATTAGACCTTTGCAAAATAAATAAAGAAAATAAAGGAAAATTTTTATGATTTATTTTATTTATATATATTGTATATACAATAAAAAAATCTGTATATTGAGAAGAATATATCTTCTTACTCTTTGTATTCCAATAGTTTATTGGAGTGGATTTCACGTCATTTATCATTTAGTTCAGTTTTAATTTTGTTTAGTTTTGTACAATTTCAATAAAAAAAAAAGGAGTCTTTATGTCACGTTACCGAGGGCCTCGTTTTAAAAAAATACGCCGTCTGGGGGCTTTACCGGGACTAACTAGTAAAAGGCCTAGGGCAGGAAGCGATCTTAGAAACCAATCGCGCTCCGGAAAAAAATCTCAATATCGTATTCGTTTAGAAGAAAAACAAAAATTGCGTTTTCATTATGGTCTTACAGAACGCCAATTACTTAAATATGTTCGTATCGCCGGAAAAGCCAAGGGGTCAACAGGTCAGGTTTTACTACAATTACTTGAAATGCGTTTGGATAACATCCTTTTTCGATTGGGTATGGCTTTGACTATTCCTCAAGCACGCCAATTAGTTAACCATGGACATATTTTAGTTAATGGTCATATAGTTGATATACCAAGTTATCGCTGCAAACCCCGAGATATTATTACAGTGAAGGATGAACAAAACTCTAGAACTTTGGTTCAAAATCTTCTTGATTCATCTGCCCCCGAGGAATTGCCAAACCATCTGACTCTTCACACATTCCAATATGAAGGGTTAGTCAATCAAATAATAGATAGGAAATGCGTCGGTTTGAAAATAAATGAATTGCTTGTCGTAGAATATTACTCTCGACAGACTTAATAAACCTAACTTAAGTAAAAAAAAAACTAAAAACAAGAGTTCGGACAACTCCCCTTCGCCCTCCTTTTTGATTAAAAATAAAAAGGCACAAGGTAAGGGATTTTGTCGGGGAATCTTTTTCCTATTCATGTATCATAGATTGGTAGGGAGATTTGGATCCCTTGTTTGCTCTTCCCAGCATATTCCATATCAAAGAAATTAGGAAATAGAGAATCTATTTAAAAATCAAAACAAGGTAGATTTTATATCTATTCTTTTTTATTTGATTTGATACATTATGGTCAATCACGTAAGATTGGTGAATTAGTTGAAAGTACGGAAAGAGAGGGATTCGAACCCTCGGTAAACAAAAGCCTACATAACAGTTCCAATGTTACGCCTTCAACCACTCGGCCATCTCTCCGACACCAGGATTATGACTGAGTACCTGGGTGAATAGCGAGTTATTCATCGTTTTTTAGATTATGGTTAATAGAGACCTTTTTTGACCGAAAAAAATTGTAAGTAGATAGAAGATTTTTTTATTTTAATGAGTCCGCTTTTATGTTAGTTCGTACTATACAATTCCTTTGTTTGTGAGAAAATTTTCTCACAAAAGAAAAGGTAAAGGAAATCAAAAGAGTTATAGAATGGATTATTACCTATGCCAAGATCGCGTATAAATGGAAATTTTATTGATAAAACCTTTACAATTGTAGCCGATATCTTATTACGAGTCATTCCGACAACTTCCGGAGAAAAGGAGGCATTTACTTATTACAGAGATGGTGCGATTTGATTATCATTATTTTTTTTCTCGCCGATTTGGAATAGAAAGAAAAACGAGTATTGAAAAAAAATCTACGCTTTTGAAGGTGAAGTTTATAATATAAAAAAAGCAATCCCTTCTGTCATGTATCCACGATTAATGCAGCCTTAGATGCTTCAATTGTGAATTCTAGTATTGAGCAAAAGGTTTTTACCTATGGTTCCCGTATTACAGATCAATCCTACTACACTAATACAATATACGAATAGGAGGCATAGGGGAAGAAGCACTACGCCGAGAAATCAACAACACGAAAACTTTCTTCAAAATGATTCCTTTTCTTTCTTCCTCTTCTTTGGGATTGGGACTAATTAAAATGGTTGGAACAATAAACATCCATCTCGTTCGTACTTTGGATACCCGTATAACCATTGAAGACTGTTGAAGTGGCTAATTCCTGGAAATTTAGGGGCGTTGAGAACAAAGAAATTTTTAGAGTTTACTTTTTTATTTTTATCTAGCATGAACCCACTTGGTAGTAAGAAAAGATCTTTTGCAAGAAGGTTGGCTAGGGATTTCTTGTAAAAACATTAGCCCCGCTTAGTTCATAATGACATCAAATTTTTCCATATATTATTTTCATTATGCACCTAAAGGAGGAGCCGTATGAGATGAAAATCTCACATACGGTTCTGAAACGGAGAATTCGTTAAAGCGAATGACGACCGTAACGGATGTCGGCTCAATCTGAAGGAAATTATGCGGAAGCATTACAGAATTATTATGAAGCTATGCGCCTAGAAATTGACCCCTATGATCGAAGTTATATACTCTATAATATAGGCCTTATCCACACAAGTAATGGGGAACATACCAAAGCTTTAGAATATTATTTTCGGGCATTAGAACGAAACCCCTTTTTACCACAAGCTTTTAATAATATGGCTGTGATCTGTCATTACGTGCGACTATCTCCACTATAGAAAAAAAGAACGAACAGCTAGTCAATTAAATACTAGAAACACAAAAAAGGGCTTTCTACATAAGCATCGTACAAAACGATTTTTTATCAGCTGTAGCAAATAAATAAACTTCATAGATCAAATATGAAGTGAAGACTGGATATGCCTAAATACTTTCTTTCTATGGATAATAAAAGATTTAATTGATAGAGGAAGCACCGTAAAGATCAATTGGAAAGGTTTTGGACCGATACAACAAGAGCTGTTTATTTATATCATAATATGAGATAAATCTTCGGAATCTACTTATGTAATAGAGTAGATCCCCTAAGGTATTGAGCAGCGGTGTAGCATCAGATCCTAAAGACAGTAAGTCTTTTTATTTTTTATGAAGTATGAAAAAAGTCTTTTTCAAAGATTCTATATAAATTTTTATATGAAAGCGGGATAGTTACCTTTCAGAAAATTATAATATCTAAAAACAGTGGACATGCCCTTTTTTCTGAAGGTAGGAGAAAAGATAAAACTTTTTATATTAATTAATATATTAATTAAATCAAAATTAAAGTTTGAAACTCATGTAATTACTCTCTTTTGTTTAATACAAGAAAAACCGAATATCTATAAGAAATCTCATTCAATCAGACATTCAATTAGATATTTAGATATGATATAAAGTTAAAGTAGGTTAGTTAAAGTTAAAAAACTGGTATACCAAAACAAAAGAGTTGGTTGTCGAGCCGTATGAGGTAGGAAACTCTCAAGTACGGTTCTCAGGGAGGGAATTGACCCGCCTATTCCGACCGTGGAGAACAGGCCATTCAACAAGGAGATTCTGAAATGGCGGAGGCTTGGTTCGCCCAAGCCGCTGAGTATTGGAAACAGGCTATAACGCTTACTCCCGGTAATTATATTGAAGCACAGAATTGGTTGACCATCACGAGGCGCTTCGAATAAGAACTTTACATTTGTTTCTTTTTTTTCTATATATATCTTTATTTGTTTTTACAATTAATCTTTTTTTAGTTTCTTGACCCTCTCGGTCAAATAAAACGGCTCCTTTTTTCTATCAGAAGAACCAATCAAAGAAAAAATTTTTCATTATATCCTTTTCTCAAATCGTTCTATTTCATCT